AGAAGATAAGACGGGAGTGAAAACAAATTGACCCATAACATCTATGTTAGCTTTTCGGTATTCAAAACAAGGTACTTTCTAGATGATCCCTCTAGACAAGTGGGATTCAAATTTCCCAATTAACAATTCTTCTAGTTACTTCGTTCTCTATTTCTATTTGATAGAATCCTTAGGAAAAGGGTTTTGTTTCGTTTCGACCGAGGTAAAACAAGAGTCGATGTCTATAATAAACCAAAGTCATCGTTTAATACTTAATTTTGCTTCAATTTCGACTATATAAAAGAAGGAAAACGTTGAAGATTTAGTTACGATTAGAAATAAACTTTTCTGTCTTTTTCCATAGATCCTTTACTTATACTTATTCAATTGAAAGGATTGATCTAATTAAAATTAAAATAAAAAAAATTATGTTTCGTAATTTAATAATCCAATTTTTCAATTTCTAATTGACTGTTGGATACAAATTACGAGAATGTATATTCTTCCTCGAATTTTTCATTGAGAAGGTAAAGGATTAAATCGTTTTAAGAAATAAAGTTTTTCATTCGAATATCAGCCAAGGGATCCCTTAACTATTCGTTTCAATTACTAGAACGAATCACACTTTTACCACTAAACTATACCCGCTACGATACAATTATCGTATATAATGAACTTTTTGTCGAGTAAGACAATGGAACATTTTTAATATATTTTCTTATTTTCATTTAATTAATTTGATATTTCAATTTCTATTTTATTTAATTAGTTATTAAGTTAACTATTTATTTCTATTTCAATTTGAAATTATTATTTATATAAAATTATTATTTATATAATTATATAAATAATAATTTCAAAATTAATAAAAAATAGAAAAAAATAATATAAATTCTAAAAATATATAATTAAATAAATGAAAATTAATATAAATTAAATATAGAATATATTTTTAGAATAGAAAAATAGCCAATTTCGAATTATATAGAATTCGAAATATATATTTAATAAATATAGAATAAATAGAGAATTTGAGAGAATTCGAATTTCTATTATTATATAATTAAATAAGAAAAAAAGTAATTACGAAATAAAGTAATAAAGAGAGAGGCAAAGCCTTTTTTTTCAAGCCTTACTTGTTGTATAATGTAATTACTTGCTATGTAATGGAACATAATAATTATCCTTATAATTATTCTTTTTTAATCGGGAGAGATGGCTGAGTGGACTAAAGCGTCGGATTGCTAATCCGTTGTACGAGTTATTCGTACCGAGGGTTCGAATCCCTCTCTTTCCGGTTCCAGTGATGACTTGAATTTTTTTTATCTTTTCTTTCAAATTTCGAAAATCTTTTTGCTTTATTTCTTATTTCAATGTTCTATTTTATTTTCTATTTAATTTCTATTTAAACTATTTAAATAAATTAAAAAATGAATAATTTGAATATTTCATTTATTAATAGTTATTTCTAATTTCGAATTTTTCTTTTTATTGAATATTTCCTTTCTATTTACTATTTCTAGTTAAAAATTGAAATTTCAAATTTCTTTATTTATATTAATATTTCTATGGCAAATTCTATTTAAAATATTAATTTAAAACAAAAATATAGATTCAAATCGAGATCTAGAATAGATAAAGACTGGGTAAAAAGAAATAACATACTAAAAACATTTTAAAATCAAGAAAACCCTTAGAATTTTTATTCTATTCTTCACGTCCAGGATTACGCCCAGGATCATTAGATAAAAACCCAAAGATGAAGAGAGAAACAAAGAATATAACTACTGTGTAAACAAAGAGTTTAAGAGTAAGCATTAGAAAATCTCCACGATCTTTTTTGGTTTGGAAAAAAAAATAGATTCTCTATTTTTATACCACATTTTCTATTTTAACACCAAGAAATGAAGTGATTTCTAGAAATAGAAATGAATTTTTCGAAATTCATTTGGAATAAGAGTCGAGTCTTTCTTATAATTTTTTTTCATAACTACAATTAGGGCGTTAATAGAATCTGGAATCAAAAAAAAGTTAAGAATGAAAAAAATGGGGGTGATCCAAAATTCTCGCGTTTATACAATAACTTTAATGTTTGAATTAAGAGCTTAGAGTATAAGACTTATCTGATCTTCTCAATTACTATAATTTTTTTCTCGAATAAATCATGAATTATTTTAGGATAGTATTAAAATCTCATCGAAAACTTACAGCAGCTTGCCAAACAAAGGCTAATAGAAAAAAGAGTAAAGGGATTACTGGCATAACATCTACGATTGGATTCAAAAAAGCGTAGGCTTCAGGCAATTTTGTGAATAAAAAATTGCTTGAATAAAGGGCAGAATTAAGACAGATACAAATTAAACTAAAACTATTAAGCATAACAAACATTTTGTTCTTGAAGATAATTGTATTTTGATTGATGACTAAGTTATTAATATGTTATTGATATAAAAATGAATCAAAAAAAAGTAAGGTAGACGAAGAACCCTTCTTTATTTTTATTAAATTTATTGTGTTATTAAACTCACCCAATCAAAAATCCTTCAATTCTCAATTCTCAAATCAAAAAAGAATAGAGGAAATCATATTTTTATACAATATCTTAGTTGAATTATCTATTATGAGCAATCAATTCAGTTGAATTCTATATCTACACATATGAAAATCCGAACAAGACAGTAATATATTTCCTAGATATTTGGATGGGAATTGACGAAGAACCACTATTAATATTAGTTTTTATTAGTGTTGAATAGAAATATAAATGGGGCGTAGCCAAGTGGTAAGGCAACGGGTTTTGGTCCCGCTATTCGGAGGTTCGAATCCTTCCGTCCCAGATATTCTCTATAATCTATCATTCTATATAATCTATCAAATAAAAAAAAAAAAATTAATAATAAATAAAAAGAAATTTGAATTTTAAATTGAATATTTAAAATTTAATATTAATTAAAATAATTAATATTAAAAAAGAATTAATAAATAATAATAAATAATATTAAGAATATTAAATATTAATATAATAGTTATATATATAATATAGCATATAATATAGCATAAGCATATAATTGGAATTTTATTGAATAATATTATATTCATAATATTATATTCTATATATATATGTTTAATATTTAGAATATTATATAGCATAATATAGCTATAATATATATAGGAATAGGAAAGGAATGAGAGTGCTTCTAACTCGACATCATTTGTTTTGTTATATTTATACACTCGAAATCTCACTTTTTGTTGGGGTATAGTGTAAATCGAAATAGAAAGGATCCAATTCGAGCAAGTTTCAAATCCAAGAATAAAGTTTTTTAGAATTGACCAAATTTTTTTGATTCAAAAGCTCAAAAAGAAAGTATATGATGCAAGAATCAACCATTAATCTGATTCTTTTTTTGATAGAAAGAAATCACAAAAACTGATACGTTGCATCCAATTAAAGACCACCGAAGTAATGTCTAAACCCAACGATTCAAGGGAAAAATAAAGGATCCTGGACCGGGTAAATATCGTTTTCAATTGTCTCAACCATTTGATCAGAATGAAGAATCAAAATAGATTCTAAAAGAAACAAAAAGAAAGGCGATTAGAGATCACTCAATCAATGAAATGCTTAAAGGATTTCCTTTGACCTATTTAAAAGTTCTCCAACTTGAGTTAAGAAAGTACAGATGATTTTTTTTTTTTAGAAAGACGCGAATCCTTGCAATTGATTTGATGTTCAATGCCGAAAAGAAGGAAGAGATCTTTGGAAAAGTGGGTTTGTATCATTCGATAAAAAAAAACCTATTTAAATGCTCCAGGTATTCTATATTTCCTTATAATTTCCTTATAAAATATATCTATCTATTTTATATCTATATATTGTAATATATTCTATATATTTTTCTATTTATTTCTATTTTTATTTGTATATTATTTTTCTATCTTTGTATAGTATTTTTTTTATTATTAAATTTTCTATTTCTATTTAATTTGAATTTAATTTGAATTTGAGTAATTTATTTAGTTTTAGTATTTGATTTTTATTGAATTTCTTTTTATTAAATTTTATTGAAATTCAATTTCAATTAATTCTTTTGTTTTCTTCAGTGTATATTTATTTATGAACTCAAGATATTCACATTGATATTGACAAGAATGTATCAAATAAATATAATCCCATCTGAGGTAATGGGATTTTATCTGTCGATCTATTTATACCTGTTCTATCCATTAATTTGAATTGTTTCTTCATTCAAGCGATGGGTTTATTGGATTTGTTGTGATATAAAAGTTTTTTTTGATTGAAAATATATAGAAATTTAATGTTCTAATGAGAATTCACATTTATTTATCAAATTATATTTATTATATATATTTTATTCTATTTCTATATATTAGAATAGAATATATTTATATAAAATATAAATATATAAGTATAATTATATAAGTAGAATATATATAAATCAAAAATATATAAGTAAAAAAGCCTTTTAAAAAAAAAAAATATATACAATGTATACCTATATAGGTAGAATAGGTATTCTAAGTGAATCTTAGTATAATACTAAATAGAATATTCATTAAGTAGATAATATAACTAAAACGAAGAAATGGAAACAATAACTAAAAGTAAGAATAAATAGGGTAATCTAAAAAATTTTTATGTTATCTATATTTTTTAATCTTTTTGTCTGTTCCGGATTTATTCGAAATTCTTAATATTTTATTTCTTTTAATTTTATTTCTTTTAATTTTTTGTTTTAATTTTTTGCTAGTTTAATGTTTTTAGTTTAATGTTTTGATTGTGTCGTGTGATTAAATCGCTTGATTTTTTTTTTTTTTTTATTTTAATTTCTATTTTCTATTTATTTTTATTTAGTTTGATTCCGATTGTATGGACATAATCGAATTTTTTTGGAGGGGTTGCTAACTCAATGGTAGAGTACTCGGCTTTTAAGTGCGGCTAACATCTTTTATACATTTGTATGAAGAAAGGAATTCGTCCATACCATGGGTATAGTTTG